CTAACGTAGCTTAACTAAAGCATAACACTGAAGATGTTAAGACGGACCCTAGAAAGGTCCCGAAAGCACAAAGGTTTGGTCCTGACTTTACTGTCAACTTTAGCTAAATTTACACATGCAAGTATCCGCACCCCCGTGAGAATGCCCCCATAGTCTCCTGCCCGAAGACAAGGAGCTGGTATCAGGCACGGCTTCTGCCAAGCCCACGACACCTTGCTAAGCCACACCCTCAAGGGAATTCAGCAGTGATATACATTAAGCCATAAGTGAAAACTTGACTTAGTTAAAGCTAAGAGGGCCGGTAAAACTCGTGCCAGCTACCGCGGTTATACGAGCGACCCAAGTTGAGAGACAACGGCGTAAAGAGTGGTTAAGATACTAATTAAACTAAAGCCGAACGCCATCAAGACTGTTATACGTTTTTGAAGGTAAGAAGTTCTACCACGAAAGTAGCTTTACTAGCCCTGACCCCACGAAAGCTGTGAAACAAACTGGGATTAGATACCCCACTATGCCCAGCCATAAACTTTGATGGCCCTTTACATAGCCATCCGCCTGGGAACTACGAGCACGAGCTTGAAACCCAAAGGACTTGGCGGTGCTTAAGATCCACCTAGAGGAGCCTGTTCTATAACCGATAACCCCCGTTAAACCTCACCCTCCCTTGTTTTTACCGCCTATATACCGCCGTCGTCAGCTTACCCTGTGAAGGACCAATAGTAAGCAGAGTTAGTAAAACCCAAAACGCCAGGTCGAGGTGTAGCATATGAGAGGGGAAGAAATGGGCTACATTCCCTAACGCAGGGAATACGAACAATATATTGAAATATGTATTAGAAGGAGGATTTAGCAGTAAGCAGAAAATAGAGAGTTCCGCTGAAACTGGCCCTAAAGCGCGCACACACCGCCCGTCACTCTCCCCAAGCCACCGGATTCCAATAATTAATAACACAAACTGGCAAAGGGGAGGCAAGTCGTAACATGGTAAGTGTACCGGAAGGTGCACTTGGAAAAATCAGAGTATAGCTAAGACAGAATAGCGTCTCCCTTACACTGAGAAGTCACCCGTGCAAATCGGATTACCCTGATGCTCAACAGCTAGCCCACCATAATAATAACAACAAGTCCCTATAAATAAACCCAAAACCACTAAAACAGAAGAAACAAACCATTTTACCCCCTAAGTACGGGAGACAGAAAAGGAACACGGAGCAATAGAAAAAGTACCGCAAGGGAAAGCTGAAAGAGAAATGAAAAAACCCAGTAAAGCCGGAAAAAGCAGAGATAATCGCTCGTACCTTTTGCATCATGATTTAGCCAGTCCCCCTCAAGCAAAGCGCATTTTAGTTTGATACCCCGAACCTAGGTGAGCTACTCCAAGACAGCCTAACAAATAGGGCAACCCCGTCTCTGTGGCAAAAGAGTGGGAAGAGCTTTGAGTAGAGGTGATAGACCTACCGAGCCTAGTTATAGCTGGTTGCCTGAGAATTGAATAGAAGTTCAGCCCCTCGAATTCTTCCCTTAAATATGCCCACAGCTACCCTAAGACTAAAAGAAATCAAGGGAGTTAGTTAAAGGGGGTACAGCCCCTTTAAAACGAGACACAACTTTTACAGCAGACTAAAGATCATAATACTTTAAGGGGGGTTATGTCCCAGTGGGCCTAAAAGCAGCCATCCTAGAAGAAAGCGTTAAAGCTCGAACATAACCTACATCCTATAATCCTGATAATAACATCTTAAGCCACTATTACTACCAGGCCATCCCATGCAAACATGGGAGCGACCATGCTAATATGAGTAATAAGAGAGGCTAACCCTCTCTCCTAGCACACATATATCTCGGAACGGACCCCCCACCGAATCTTAAACGGCCCCAAACAAAGAGGGTAATGAATACTAAAGAGATTACCAGAAAATCATTCAATGTTTTACCGTTAACCCCACACTGGTGTGCACCCAAGGAAAGACTAAAAGAAAAAGAAGGAACTCGGCAAACACTTAAAGCCTCGCCTGTTTACCAAAAACATCGCCTCTTGAATACAAATAATAAGAGGTCCTGCCTGCCCTGTGACCATGAGTTTAACGGCCGCGGTATTTTGACCGTGCAAAGGTAGCGCAATCACTTGTCTTTTAAATGAAGACCTGTATGAATGGCACGACGAGGGCTTAACTGTCTCCTTTTTCCAGTCAATGAAATTGATCTCCCCGTGCAGAAGCGGGGATAAAAACATTAGACGAGAAGACCCTATGGAGCTTTAGACACCAGGACAGTCCATGTCAAACACCCCTATTTAAAGGACTGAACCAATTGGGCCCTGTTCTAATGTCTTTGGTTGGGGCGACCACGGGGAAACACAAAACCCCCATGTGGACCAGGAATACTTTTCCTACAACTAAGAGTTACAACTCTAATAAACAGAACTTCTGACCAGATATGATCCGGCAATGCTGATCAACGGACCAAGTTACCCTAGGGATAACAGCGCAATCCCCTCTAAGAGCCCATATCGACGAGGGGGTTTACGACCTCGATGTTGGATCAGGACATCCTAATGGTGCAACCGCTATTAAGGGTTCGTTTGTTCAACGATTAAAGTCCTACGTGATCTGAGTTCAGACCGGAGTAATCCAGGTCAGTTTCTATCTATGACAATGATCTTTTCCAGTACGAAAGGACCGAAAAGAAGGGGCCCATACTTTCAGCAAGCCTCACCCCCACCTAATGAAAACAACTAAAACAAGCAAAAGGGCATATCCCCCATGCCTAAGATAATGGCATGTTAAGGTGGCAGAGCCCGGCTATTGCAAAAGACCTAAGCTCTTTCTATAGAGGTTCAAATCCTCTCCTCAACTATGCTCTCCACACTCGTTTCCTTCATTTTTAACCCCCTCATCCTTATTGTTTTTATCCTTCTAGCTGTAGCACTCCTCACACTAGTTGAACGAAAAGTTCTAGGATATATACAACTCCGAAAAGGACCTAACGTTGTTGGGCCCTACGGCCTCCTCCAACCTATTGCTGACGGTCTAAAACTTTTCATGAAAGAACCTGTGCGACCCTCAACCTCTTCCCCAGTATTATTTTTGTTAACCCCTATACTAGCCCTCACTCTTGCCCTCACCCTCTGAACACCCATTCCTATACCATTTCCAATTGCGGATCTAAATCTGGGCATTTTATTTATTCTTGCTATTTCCAGCTTAGCAGTCTACTCAATTCTTGGCTCAGGTTGAGCCTCAAATTCAAAATATGCACTGATTGGGGCCCTACGAGCAGTGGCACAAACAATCTCCTACGAAGTAAGTCTTGGCCTTATTCTGCTAAACGCTATTGTCTTTACTGGAGGGTTCACCCTTCAGACTTTTACTGTAGCCCAAGAAAGCATCTGACTAATTTTTCCCGCATGACCACTAGCAGCAATATGATATATCTCGACATTAGCCGAAACAAACCGAGCCCCCTTCGACCTGACCGAGGGAGAATCTGAACTAGTTTCTGGATTTAATGTAGAATACGCCGGAGGCCCCTTCGCATTATTCTTTCTTGCAGAATACGCTAATATTCTGCTAATAAATACACTTTCAGCTATTCTTTTTTTAGGAGCCTCTCTCCTTCACGCCCTCCCTGAATTCACCTCTGTTAATTTGATAACGAAAGCAGCCCTACTATCAGTTCTTTTCTTATGAGTCCGAGCCTCCTACCCCCGCTTTCGCTATGACCAGCTCATGCATTTAATTTGAAAAAACTTTCTTCCCTTAACACTAGCCCTAGTTATTTGACACTTAGCTCTCCCCATTGCATTCACTGGCCTTCCACCACAAATATAAATAATGGAGTTGTGCCTGAATTAAAGGACCACTTTGATAGAGTGAACAATGAGGGTTAAAGCCCCTCCAACTCCTTAGAAAGAAGGGGTTTGAACCCTACCTTAAGAGATCAAAACTCTTAGTGCTTCCACTACACCACTTTCTAGTACAGTCAGCTAATTAAGCTTTTGGGCCCATACCCCAAACATGTTGGTTAAACTCCTTCCTTTACTAATGAACCCTTATATCTTGGCCACCTTACTGTTCGGCTTAGGCTTAGGTACAACCATTACATTCGCAAGCTCCCACTGACTCCTTGCATGAATGGGCCTTGAAATTAATACCCTTGCTATTATTCCCCTTATAGCCCAACATCACCACCCTCGAGCAGTTGAAGCCACAACCAAATATTTCTTAACACAAGCTGCAGCGGCGGCAATAGTAATATTTGCTAGCACCACAAACGCCTGACTTACAGGCCAATGAGACATTCTACACACCTCTCATCCTCTCCCTGTTACCATAATTACCCTCGCCCTCTCCCTCAAAATTGGTCTTGCCCCTATGCACGCCTGACTCCCCGAAGTCCTCCAAGGGCTGGATCTTACCACGGGCCTGATTCTTTCAACTTGACAGAAACTTGCACCATTTGCTCTTCTACTCCAAATTCAACCAACTAACTCCACGATACTGATCCTCCTAGGTTTAGCATCTACCCTCGTAGGGGGCTGAGGAGGTTTAAACCAAACACAGCTACGAAAAATTCTAGCTTACTCCTCAATTGCACACCTTGGCTGAATGACACTTATCCTCCAATTTTCCCCTTCCCTGACACTTTTAACACTCCTAACCTATATTATTATAACATCTTCAACTTTTCTAATTTTTAAACTAAATGATTCAACCAACATCAATACTCTTGCCTCCTCCTGGGCGAAAGCCCCGGCTCTTACTTCTCTTACCCCAATTATCCTTCTGTCCCTAGGAGGCCTCCCCCCTCTAACAGGTTTCATACCAAAATGAATAATTCTGCAAGAACTAACAACTCAAAACCTCACCACCGCCGCCACATTGGCGGCTCTCACTGCTCTATTAAGTCTCTATTTCTATCTTCGCCTCTCTTATGCGATAACATTAACCATATCCCCTAATAATCTTAGTGGGACGACCCCCTGACGACTTTTCACCACCCAACAAACCCTTCCTCTCTCCATTTCCACAACTGCAACAATTACTCTCCTTCCTCTTGCACCTGCCATTTTAGCCCTTCTTACCCTTTAAAGGATTTAGGATAACCCTAAAACCGAGAGCCTTCAAAGCCCTAAACGGGAGTGAGAATCTCCCAGTCCTTGATAAAACTTGCAAGACACTAACTCACATCTTCTGCATGCAACACAGACACTTTAATTAAGATAAAGCTTTTCCTAGATAGGCAGGCCTCGATCCTACAAACTCTTAGTTAACAGCTAAGCGCTCAAACCAACGAGCATCTATCTACTTTCCCCCACCTGCCTTCAAAATGAAGGCGGGGGAAAGCCCCGGCAGGGGTTAGCCTGCTACTTAAGATTTGCAATCTAATATGTGGAAACACCTCGGAGCTTGATAAGAAGAGGGCTCTAACCTCTGTATGTGGAGCTACAATCCACCGCTTAACTCAGCCATCCTACCTGTGGCAATTACCCGTTGATTCTTCTCGACCAATCACAAAGACATCGGCACCCTCTATCTAGTATTTGGTGCTTGAGCCGGAATAGTCGGAACTGGCCTAAGCCTGCTAGTCCGAGCGGAACTAAGCCAACCTGGGGCGCTCCTCGGAGATGACCAAATTTACAATGTAATTGTGACCGCCCACGCCTTCGTGATAATTTTCTTTATGGTAATACCAGTAATAATTGGAGGTTTTGGGAACTGACTCGTCCCATTAATAATTGGTGCCCCCGATATGGCCTTTCCCCGAATAAACAACATGAGCTTTTGACTCCTCCCCCCATCATTCCTTCTCCTCTTAGCATCTTCCGGAGTAGAAGCAGGTGCTGGAACCGGATGGACTGTCTATCCCCCTCTTTCTAGTAATCTCGCCCACGCAGGAGCTTCCGTAGACTTAACTATTTTCTCCCTCCATCTTGCAGGAATTTCCTCAATTTTAGGCGCAATCAATTTTATTACAACTATTTTTAATATGAAGCCCCCTACTGTTTCACAATACCAAGTTCCTCTTTTTGTTTGAGCTGTGTTAATTACAGCTGTCCTACTTCTTCTTTCTCTACCAGTACTTGCCGCTGGTATTACCATGCTTCTAACTGACCGAAACCTAAATACTTCCTTCTTTGATCCTGCAGGCGGGGGGGACCCTATTCTTTATCAACACTTATTCTGATTTTTCGGTCATCCTGAAGTATACATTCTTATTCTACCGGGATTTGGTATAATTTCACACATCGTAGCTTACTACTCAGGAAAAAAAGAACCTTTCGGCTATATAGGTATGGTCTGGGCAATAATAGCTATCGGTCTCCTGGGCTTTATTGTTTGGGCCCACCACATGTTCACAGTTGGGATAGATGTAGACACTCGGGCATATTTCACATCCGCAACCATAATTATTGCGATCCCGACTGGTGTAAAAGTCTTTAGTTGACTTGCCACCCTCCATGGGGGTGCAATTAAATGAGAGGCCCCACTTCTTTGGGCCCTCGGCTTCATCTTCCTATTTACTGTAGGGGGTCTAACTGGAATTATTCTGGCCAATTCCTCCTTAGATATTATCCTTCATGATACATACTACGTAGTAGCCCATTTCCACTATGTCCTATCGATAGGCGCCGTATTTGCCATCGTTGGCGGGTTCGTTCACTGATTCCCACTATTTTCAGGATTTACCCTCCATGACACATGAACAAAGGTTCACTTCACAGTGATATTTGCAGGGGTAAACCTTACATTCTTCCCTCAACACTTCCTAGGATTAGCAGGTATACCCCGCCGATACTCCGACTACCCAGATGCCTACACCCTGTGGAACACTCTTTCCTCAATTGGCTCCCTTGTCTCCCTCGTAGCCGTAGTGCTATTCCTTTTTATTATTTGAGAAGCTTTTACAGCCAAACGTGAAGTTATGTCAGTAGACCTTTCCGCAACAAACATTGAATGATTGTTCGGATGCCCTCCCCCCTATCACACCTTTGAACAACCAGCCTTCGTTCAAATTCAAGAACCCTGACGGGAGTATGTACAATTTGAAGCAATTCCTGCTAAAGTCAGTTAACGAGAAAGGGAGGAGTTGAACCTCCATACATTGGTTTCAAGCCAATCACATGGCCACTCTGTCACTTTCTTTATGAGACACTAGTAAAATGGCCATTACACTGCCTTGTCAAGGCAGTATTGTGGGTTGAATCCCCGCGTATCTTATCTTATTAAATGGCCCATCCCTCTCAACTAGGATTTCAAGATGCAGCTTCACCCGTAATAGAGGAACTCCTCCACTTCCACGATCATTCTTTAATAATTGTATTTCTAATTAGTACCCTTGTACTTTATATTATTGCGGCTATGGTAACTACCACACTTACCAATAAATTTCTTCTTGATTCTCAAGAGATTGAAATTATCTGAACGCTTCTGCCAGCAATTATTCTTATCCTCATTGCCCTCCCCTCACTACGAATTCTCTATCTTATAGACGAAATTAATGACCCTCACCTCACGATTAAGGCTGTAGGCCACCAATGGTATTGAAGTTATGAGTACACAGACTACGTAGACCTTGGTTTCGACGCATATATAATCCCTACACAAGATTTAAGCCCAGGCCAATTTCGGCTTCTTGAAGCTGACCATCGAATGGTAATTCCAGTTGAATCCCCCATCCGTGTACTCGTGTCTGCTGAAGATGTCCTTCACTCTTGAGCTATCCCTTCACTAGGCGTAAAAATAGACGCAATCCCTGGACGCCTAAATCAAACATCCTTCATCGTCTCCCGACCTGGTGTATACTATGGACAATGCTCAGAGATCTGTGGGGCCAACCATAGTTTTATACCTATCGTAGTAGAAGCAGTTCCCCTAGAACACTTTGAAATCTGATCATCCCTAATAATTGAAGACGCCTCGCTAAGAAGCTAAATAGGGACTAGCGTTAGCCTTTTAAGCTAAAGATTGGTGGCCCCCAACCACCCCTAGCGAATATGCCACAACTCAATCCCTCTCCTTGATTTGTCATTTTAATCTTTTCCTGAGTAATTTTTTCTGCCATTATCCCCCCAAAAATCTTAGCACATCTTTTTCAAAACGATCCTTCTTCCCAAAGTGCAAAAAAATCCGGAGCAAAGTCCTGAGGCTGACCATGACACTAAGCTTTTTTGACCAATTCATGAGCCCCACATATCTTGGAATTCCCTTAATGGCTCTCGCCCTAAGCCTTCCGTGAATTCTTTACCCCAAACCCGCCCCACGATGACTTAGCAATCGCTTATTAACACTACAAGGCTGATTTATTAACCGTTTTACTCAACAAATATTTTTACCTATCAACTTGGGGGGTCACAAATGAGCCGCCCTTTTAACCTCCCTTATACTTTTTTTAATTACTCTAAATATACTTGGTCTCCTTCCCTATACCTTCACACCCACCACACAACTTTCCCTTAACATAGCCTTTGCTATACCCCTGTGACTCGCCACCGTCATTATTGGAATGCGAAACCAACCAACACATGCCCTAGGACACCTCCTCCCCGAAGGAACTCCCACACTTCTTATTCCCGTTCTAATTATTATCGAAACAATTAGCCTTTTTATTCGACCTCTTGCCCTTGGCGTCCGACTCACAGCTAATCTAACAGCCGGACACCTTTTGATCCAACTAATTGCTACCGCTGCATTTGTCTTAGCCCCCCTAATACCAACTGTTGCTATCTTGACAGCCACTGTCCTCCTCCTCTTAACACTTTTAGAAATTGCAGTAGCGATAATCCAAGCTTATGTTTTTGTCCTTCTATTAAGCCTCTACTTACAAGAAAACGTCTAATGGCCCATCAATCACATGCATACCACATGGTAGACCCTAGTCCCTGGCCGCTTACCGGCGCAATTGCCGCACTTCTCATAACTTCCGGTTTAGCAGTTTGAATACATTTTTATTCCACGATTCTGATAACCCTGGGCCTAGCCCTCCTTCTACTGACCATAGTTCAATGATGACGAGATGTCATCCGGGAAGGAACCTTCCAAGGTCACCACACACCCCCTGTACAGAAAGGCCTTCGTTTCGGCATAGTTCTATTCATCACCTCTGAAGTTTTCTTCTTCCTCGGATTTTTCTGAGCTTTCTATCATGCCAGCCTGGCCCCCACCCCTGAATTAGGCGGCTGCTGACCCCCCACAGGCATTTTTGCTCTGGACCCCTTTGAAGTCCCCCTTCTAAATACGGCAGTCCTTCTTGCCTCTGGAGTCACAGTAACTTGAGCACACCACAGCATTATAGAAGGGGAGCGAAAACAAGCAATCCAAGCACTAGTTTTAACCATTCTACTGGGCTTCTACTTTACATTCCTTCAAGCCATAGAATATTATGAAGCACCCTTTACCATCGCAGACGGTGTTTATGGGGCAACTTTTTTTGTAGCTACTGGCTTTCATGGTCTGCATGTCATTATCGGCTCCTCTTTCCTTGCCATCTGCCTACTGCGACAAACCCAGTATCATTTTACAGCCGAACATCACTTCGGATTTGAAGCAGCAGCTTGATACTGACATTTCGTAGATGTCGTTTGACTATTCTTATATGTCTCCATCTACTGATGAGGTTCATAGTCTTTCTAGTATGAATTAGTACAAGTGACTTCCAATTACTCAGTCTTGGTTAAACCCCAAGGAAAGATAATGAATTTAATTACTACGGTAATCATCATCTCTCTCGCATTAACAACCATTCTGGCCACTGTCTCATTCTGACTTCCTCAAATAACGCCTGACCATGAAAAGCTTTCCCCCTACGAATGCGGCTTTGACCCCCTAGGATCAGCCCGCCTCCCCTTCTCCCTCCGATTCTTTCTTGTCGCAATCCTATTTCTCCTCTTTGACTTAGAAATTGCACTTCTTCTCCCACTCCCTTGAGGTGACCAACTAGCCTCACCCTTAATAACCTTTTCATGGGCCTTCACCGTCTTGCTTCTTCTCACCCTTGGTCTAATATACGAGTGAATACAAGGCGGACTTGAATGAGCTGAATAGACAATTAGTTTAAGCAAAACCTTTGACTTCGGCTCAAAAACTTATGGTTAAAATCCATAACTGTCTAATGACTCCAACTCACTTTGCCTTCTCATCAACCTTTATACTTGGCTTAGCAGGACTAGCATTTCACCGAACTCACCTCCTGTCAGCTCTTTTATGCTTGGAAGGAATAATGTTATCTTTATTTATCGCCCTCTCCTTATGAACCTTACAACTAGACTCAACCAGCTTCTCAGCTGCCCCAATACTTTTATTGGCCTTCTCAGCTTGTGAGGCAAGTGCCGGGTTGGCCTTGCTAGTTGCTACTGCTCGCACACATGGCACTGACCGCCTACAAAGTCTAAATCTTCTACAATGCTAAAAATTCTTATTCCAACCATCATGCTAATTCCAGTTGCCTGGACTTCTACCCCTAAACAACTCTGATCCACAACTCTGGCCTACAGCCTAATCATTGCCCTCCTTAGCTTAAGCTGGCTGAAAGCCCCAGCAGAAACAGGTTGGTCCTCCTTAAACCTTTATATAGCCACAGACCCCTTATCCACACCATTACTGGCCCTTACCTGCTGATTACTACCCCTAATAATTCTTGCAAGCCAAAACCACACGTCGACAGAGCCCTTAAACCGTCAACGAATATATATTTCCCTCCTTACATCCCTCCAAATCTTCCTTATTTTGGCCTTCAGCGCTACAGAAGTCCTAATATTCTACGTGATGTTCGAAGCTACTCTTATTCCTACCCTCGTAATTATTACTCGTTGAGGTAACCAAACAGAGCGTCTAAATGCAGGCACCTATTTTTTATTTTACACCCTTGCTGGCTCCCTTCCTCTCCTAGTTGCCCTCCTCCTCCTCCAAAACAGTACAGGAACACTCTCCCTACTCACCCTTCAGTATACTCACCCCATACAGATAACCTCTTACGCAGACAAACTCTGGTGAGCAGGCTGCTTACTAGCATTTCTAGTGAAAATACCACTTTACGGGGCCCATCTGTGACTACCTAAAGCCCACGTGGAGGCACCTATCGCCGGATCCATAATCCTTGCAGCAGTTTTATTAAAACTAGGGGGGTACGGCATAATACGAATAATAATTATGCTAGAACCCTTAACTAAGGAGTTAAGCTATCCCTTTATTGTTTTTGCCCTCTGGGGCGTAATTATGACAGGCTCTATTTGCCTCCGTCAAACAGACCTAAAATCTCTCATTGCTTATTCCTCTGTAAGCCATATAGGCCTAGTTGCTGCCGGAATCCTCATCCAAACCCCCTGAGGTTTTACCGGGGCTCTTATCCTCATAATTGCTCATGGTCTTACATCTTCCGCTCTTTTTTGTTTAGCCAACACTAACTACGAACGCACCCACAGTCGAACCATGATCTTAGCGCGAGGCCTTCAAATGGCTCTACCACTAATAACAGCCTGATGATTTATTGCTAGCCTCGCAAACCTCGCCTTGCCTCCCCTCCCTAATCTAATGGGTGAAATTATAATTATCTCCTCCCTCTTCAACTGATCATGATGAACTCTAGCATTAACTGGTACCGGCACCCTAATTACTGCTGGTTATTCCCTCTATATATTTCTGATAACCCAGCGGGGGCCCCTCCCCGCCCACATTATTGCTCTTGACCCAACACACTCCCGAGAACATCTTCTAGTAATCCTTCATCTCTTACCTCTCCTGCTCCTAATACTCAAACCCGAACTAGTTTGAGGTTGAACCGTTTGTAGGTATAGTTAAATAAGAACGTTAGATTGTGATTCTAAAGACAGGGGTTAAACTCCCCTTACCCACCGAGAGAGGCTCGCCAGCAATGGAAACTGCTAATTTTCACTTCCCTGGTTGGACTCCAGGACCCGCTCGATGCAAAGCTTCTAAAGGATAACAGCTCATCCGTTGGTCTTAGGAACCAAAAACTCTTGGTGCAAATCCAAGTAGTAGCTATGCCTCATACATCAGTAATGATAGCATCATCCTTAGTTGTAATCTTTTTACTTCTAACGTATCCCATTTTGGCTTCCATATCTCCAACACCTCCACAAAGCGACTGAGCTCTCACCAAGGTAAAGACAGCAGTAAAATCGGCTTTTTTTGTTAGTCTTCTCCCTCTCGCCCTATTCTTAAATGAAGGAGCTGAAACAATTATTACTAGCTGAAGTTGGATAAACACCCTCACCTTTGACATTAATATCAGCCTCAAATTTGACCTTTACTCTATTGTCTTTACCCCTATCGCACTCTACGTTACCTGGTCTATTCTAGAATTTGCTTCATGATATATACATTCAGACCCTTACATAAACCGTTTCTTTAAGTACCTCCTAGTATTCCTTATCGCAATAATTATTCTCGTTACAGCAAACAATTTATTTCAACTATTCATCGGCTGAGAAGGCGTTGGTATTATATCTTTTCTCCTAATTGGCTGGTGATACGGACGAACAGACGCAAACACTGCAGCTCTGCAAGCAGTCCTATACAACCGGGTAGGGGATATTGGCCTTATCTTCACAATAGCATGAGTAGCAACCAATCTCAACTCATGAGAAATACAACAAGTGTTTATTTCCACCCAAAACCTTGACCTTACATTTCCTCTCCTGGGCCTTATTTTAGCCGCCACTGGCAAGTCAGCTCAATTTGGTCTTCATCCGTGGCTACCATCAGCCATGGAAGGTCCAACGCCGGTCTCTGCCCTACTACATTCTAGCACGATGGTAGTAGCAGGAATCTTTCTCCTCATCCGCATAAGCCCCCTAATAGCAAATAATCAAACAGCTCTCACAACATGCCTCTGCTTAGGAGCTCTTACCACTTTATTTACCGCCACCTGTGCCCTCACCCAGAATGATATCAAAAAAATTGTTGCTTTCTCAACATCAAGCCAACTAGGCCTTATAATAGTAACCATCGGTCTTAATCAACCTCAACTTGCCTTCCTCCATATCTGCACCCATGCCTTCTTTAAAGCAATGCTATTCCTCTGCTCTGGCTCAATCATTCACAGCCTCAATGATGAACAAGATATCCGAAAGATAGGTGGAATACACCACCTTACGCCTTTTACCTCCTCTTGTCTGACTATTGGAAGTTTAGCCCTTACTGGCACCCCCTTCTTAGCAGGCTTTTTTTCTAAAGACGCTATTATTGAAGCACTTAACACATCCTACCTAAACGCCTGAGCCCTCATCCTTACCTTACTAGCTACCTCCTTTACTGCTATTTACAGTTTACGTGTAATCTTCTTCGTCTCTATGGGACATCCTCGATTTAATTCACTCTCACCCATTAATGAAAACAACTCCGCCGTAATTAACCCTATTAAACGACTTGCCTGAGGAAGTATCATTGCCGGCCTCCTTATCACCTCCAATATTACCCCCTTAAAAACCCCTGTCATGTCCATACCTTTCCTCTTAAAAATAGCCGCCCTGATTGTAACCGTCATAGGCGTCCTCATTGCTCTAGAACTAGCCCTACTAACAAGCAAACAACTAAAGACTACACCCGCACTTTCCCCCCACCACTTCTCTAATATGCTAGGCTTTTACCCCTCAGTTATTCATCGATCAACTCCTAAACTTAGCTTGTTTTTGGGCCAAACAATTGCCAGTCAAATGCTTGACCAAGCCTGGATAGAAAAAGCAGGACCTAAAGCAATCACCTCTCTTAATTATCCTCTTATTACCATAACCAACGATATCCAACAAGGAATAATCAAAACTTACCTATCCCTCTTCTTCTTCACCTTTGCTTTTTCAGTACTCTTCTTCACGTATTAGACAGCCCGCAATGCCCCTCGACTCAACCCTCGAGTAAGCTCTAAGACTACAAACAAAGTCAGTAAAAGAACCCACGCACTCAAAACTAACAACCCTCCCCCTATAGAATATATTAAAGCAACTCCCCCCATGTCGCCTCGAAAAACAGTAAATTCACCATACTCATCCGCAGATACTCAAGAACCTTCGTATCACCCCCCTCAAAACCCACCCGCCGTTACAGCAGCAACCCCCAAATACACAAGCATCACACCAAGAACCGGCCAACTTCCCCAAGTCTCAGGATAAGGCTCAGCAGCTAACGCTGCCGAGTACGCAAACACTACTAGTATGCCCCCCAAATAAATAAGAAACAGTACCAAAGACAAAAATGAACCCCCGTGCCCGACCAGAACCCCACACCCCATCCCCGCAACCATTACCAAGCCTAAAGCCGCAAAGTACGGGGAAGGATTAGAAGCAACTGCCGCTAACCCTAAGACTAAGCCAAACAAAAACAAAAATATAATATAAACCATAATTCCTGCCAGGACTTTAACCAGGGCTAATGGTTTGAAAAACCACCGTTGTTATTCAACTACAAGAACTATTAATGGCCAATCTTCGAAAGACACATCCCCTTTTAAAAGTCGTAAACGACTCACTAGTCGACCTACCATCCCCTGTAAACATCTCAGCATGATGAAATTTTGGCTCCCTTCTAGGCCTATGCCTAATCGCCCAGATCCTAACAGGCTTATTTCTCGCTATACACTATACCTCTGATATTGCAACTGCATTTTCTTCCGTGGCCCATATCTGCCGAGACGTAAATTACGGGTGACTAATTCGTAACATACACGCTAACGGCGCCTCATTCTTCTTTATCTGCATTTATATGCACATCGGACGCGGCTTATACTACGGCTCCTACCTTCAAAAAGAAACCTGAACTGTAGGCGTAGTTCTGCTACTCCTAGTGATAATAACCGCATTCGTAGGTTACGTTCTCCCTTGAGGCCAAATATCCTTCTGAGGGGCCACCGTCATTACTAACCTCCTTTCCGCCGTTCCCTACGTTGGAAATGCCCTTGTCCAATGGATCTGAGGCGGATTTTCAGTAGACAGTGCCACCTTAACACGATTTTTTGCATTCCACTTCCTATTCCCATTTGTTATTGCTGCCGCTACCATCGTACACCTAATCTTTCTCCATGAAACAGGGTCAAATAACCCCACTGGCTTAAACTCCGATGCAGACAAAATTTCTTTCCACCCCTATTTTTCCTACAAAGACCTTCTTGGATTTACAGCCCTACTAATTGCCCTAATTGCCCTCGCATTATTTTCCCCAAACCTTCTTGGAGACCCTGACAACTTTACCCCTGCTAACCCCCTCATCACCCCAGCACATATTAAACCTGAGTGATATTTCCTATTTGCATATGCTATTCTACGATCAATCCCAAATAAACTGGGCGGAGTTCTAGCCCTTCTCTTCTCTATTCTTATCCTAATCGTAGTCCCTATTCTCCACACATCTAAACAACGAAGCCTTACATTTCGCCCCATAACACAATTCTTATTTTGACTACTAATTGCAGACGTTGCTATTCTAACTTGAATTGGAGGAATACCTGTTGAACACCCTTTTGTTATTATTGGACAAATTGCATCCTTTCTTTATTTCTTCCTCTTCCTAATTTTAACCCCTACATTAGGCTGAATCGAAAATAAAATCCTTGAGTGACAATGCATTAGTGGCTCAGTGTCTAAAGCGCCGGCCTTGTAAGCCGGATACCGAGGGTTTAAATCCCTCCTACTGCTTTCAAAGAAAGGGGATTTTAACCCCCACCCCTGGCTCCCAAAGCCAGGATTCTAAACTAAACTATTCTTTGCCGAGCCCCGCCAGTATAGCTAAACTACCCACATCCCTACGTATGTACATAAATACATATGTGCATATATGCATAATCACCATGAAACGATATTAACCATTTTTGATTTGTACATTAACCTAAGATATAATTAAAACATTAACTTATTAATTTAACTTTGTAATCCTATTTATACTAAAGGAAAATTTAAGACCGAACACAATAATTCATAAGTCAAGTTATACCAGGACTCAACCTCCTATAATATACCAAATCTTAATGTAGTAAGAGCCTACCATCAGTTGATTTCTTAAGACTAACGGTTATTGAAGGTGAGGGACAACTCTTGTGGGGGTCACACTTAGTGAATTATTCCTGGCATTTGGTTCCTACTTCAGGGCCATTAATTGATATTATCCCTCACACTTTCATCGACGCTGACATAAGTTAATGGTGGAGTGCATACTCCGCGATTACCCACCATGCCGAGCGTTCTTTCCATAGGGCAGAGGGTTCCTTTTTTCTTTTTCCTTTCATCTTGCATTTCACAGTGCAAGCTACAAAAAAAATCAAGGCTGAGCATTTAACTTGAAGATATAGAATGAAATTGTAATAATATAAAGTCATTTACAGATGAATTGCATAACTGATTTCAAGAGCATAAATCATGATTTTAACTCCTAAAATAACCAAGATACCCCCTCTACGGCTTTTTCGCGTTAAACCCCCCTACCCCCCTGAACTCCTGAGATAGCTATTATTCCTGAAAACCCCCCGGAAACAGGAAAACCTCGACTCGTTCATTTGTTACCTAAAATATGTTTATTTACATTATTATAATATTACACATTG